GGAGTAAATTCAATGCAATGTTTTTTAGTAAAGATTTAAACTGATAAATCCAAATTCATTCAAATAGGGATTTGAAAGTTCATTATTTTCATTTAGGGTGTCAGTTTATTAAATTAATTTAAGACTTTCGTGTAGGTTATGCTTTCCTGAGATTGAACTCTTGTAACTAGATAGTTCTACCGCGATCGAACTCAAAAAAATGCATTTTTACAAAATAGACCCCATTTTTTTTGAATTATTTTAAAATGACACATTTTTCGTACACAATATCCTAACTAAGCTAACGGCTTTTTTGATTGGGTTGAAAGCGAAAGATATATGGGAGATCTATATAATAATTTAGAGAAAGGAAATTAAGAAGTCCGAAAGTTACACAAAAAGTTTTAAAAATGGAATCAATTAGTATCAACAATTCATTAATTTTAACTTAGCTAAAGATTTTCTATTTGCTCTTCTATAGATATGATATAGAGAGAAAAAAGAATTTTCTTATTTTTTATTGTAATTGGAACAAATAGTTCGATGGGGAAAATAAAACTCCCCACCTTGGAAATCAAAAAACATACTAAAAGAGGGTTAAAACCTTGTATCCTGTCTTTATTTTTTTTTCAAACAAAAAAAGTATTAGTTGTAGAATTCATTAAACAGAAAAATTCTTATTCCACATATCATAGGAGAAAAGAAAGGTCCATTTCATATTGATTAGCCCAACAATAATAAAAATAGGTAATGTAAATTGTTCATTTTTAATTATGAAATGGACCTTTTTTTCGAGTCAAATCAATTCAGATTATTCCAACGTTTTATTACTTATTTGTTTGTCGCACAAAAAAACTTTTTGAATTTCCGGTCAAAAGAGATTTCCCTAAAGAAAAAGCTTTTAACGCTGCCCAATATCCCTTCCGTTTCCAAATATTTTTACGAATACGCTTTTTTGATATAGAAGTACGTTTTTTTGGAACTGCCATTTAAAAATGAAGAGGTTTCTCATTATTATAGTTGGATGTGAAAGACATCTATTGTTCAAAACGAATTGTTCTTTTTATTCTCTAGATAATATTATTTTCATATAAATGGAGATAGGTGAAAGATATGTGAAAATTGCATAAAATATTACTAGAAGAAGAGGATATATGATTTTTTTTTTCAAAAAGAAAATGGTTTTTCTAGTCCATACAATATTCGTAAGAAAGAAAAATTTGTATTGATTGATATTGATACTTTTATTTCTCTTTCTTATTCAAATCTATAGAATACGCCGTGCCCTAGCAATTAAATTGGTTGAACTCTATAACATAAAGAATCAAAAAGACCCTACATTTCTATTTCGGCCTATTTTCGTCGTTCTACATTTAATTTACATGTACTAAAATACATTGAAAGGTTTAAGAACCCCACCCTTGTTGCTTACTGAAAAACTTGAATCTTTAATGTTTTTGATTTTATTAGACTGGAAATAAATCAATCAATTCCATAATGAACTAGTTAATGATTTTGAATAAACTAACTAAAATAGCGAGTTCTTATTTCATTAGGCCAGGTTAGTGATCTTAGTTAATCTAATCCTATGATTCATATTAGTATTTTTAGTGTAATTCTTTATACTTGCTCTATGACTAGAAATTTTTTAATAATCATTGAATTTTTCATTTTCGGTATCTTCATAAATATATTAGTGACTAACTAAGTATTCACGTTTTACGAGTACTTTAGTTATATCATTTGACCAATTGTAACTTCTTGATTTGAATAGTTGAAGTATTTAAGAAAGACTCACAATAAACAATAAGTAAGAATATAAAATTAGAAAATTCTATTTAAGTTAGTACATATCTTGATTTTTTTATTGACTCCTTTCAAAAGAGATAAGATCCGGTGAATCGGAAACACTTAATTAAGAATAAAAAACTTTTTATTTTTTATGGAACAGACATATCAATATGCGTGGATAATACCCTTCGTTCCACTTCCAGTTCCTATGTTAATAGGGGTGGGACTTCTTCTTTTTCCCACGGCAACAAAAAATCTTCGTCGTATGTGGTCCTTTCATAGTATTTTATTGTTAAGTATAGTCATGATTTTTTCGATTGATCTGTCTATTCAGCAAATAAATAGCAGTTCTATCTATCAATATGTATGGTCTTGGATCATCACTAATGATTTTTCTTTAGAATTCGGCTACTTAATTGATCCACTTACTTCTATTATGTCAATATTAATCACTACTGTTGGAATTATGGTTCTTATTTATAGTGATAATTATATGTCTCATGATCAAGGATATGTAAGATTTTTTGCTTATATGAGTTTTTTCAGTACTTCCATGTTGGGATTAGTTACTAGTTCTAATTTGATACAAATTTATATTTTTGGGGAATTGGTTGGAATATGTTCGTATCTATTAATAGGGTTTTGGTTCACACGACCTGTTGCGGCAAATGCTTGTCAAAAAGCCTTTGTAACTAATCGTGTCGGGGATTTTGGTTTATTATTAGGCATT